TATCGAAAAAGAAAAAATGGAAGATTTAGTTACGATTAGAAATACGCTTTTCTATATTTATCCATGGATCCTTTACTAATACTCATTAAATTGGAAGTATTGATCCAATTCAAAAAAAAATTATGTTTCGCAATGAAATAATCCAATTTTCCATTTTTAATTGACCCTTGGATACAAATCACGAGAATGTATATTTTTCCTCGAATCCTTCGTTGAGAGGTAAAGGATTAAATCCTTTTAAGAAAAAAAGTTTTTCTTCGGAATATGAATCAAATCAAACCGAGGGATCCCTTAACTATAAAAGGGATTAATAAAACGAATCACACTTTTACCACTAAACTATACCCGCTACAATGGGATTATTGTATATAAATGCAACTTTTGTCGAACAAAAAAAGGTAATCGGACGTAATCAAGATAGGATCCAAAACAAAATAATGATGAAAATTATAGCATTGACGTGTTTGTTTTGGTTTTGTCAGTAAACCTAATCAGATTAGTAAAAGAGCACTCCTAATTCCAAATTTAAATAAAGAATAAAGAACAAGTTCTTTCTTTTGCTGGAGGATTTTTGACAGAACAGATAGGGCTCGATAAAACTATTTATGTTATGACATAAGAATGCATTTCACAACAATCCACAGTTCCTTATTTTTTTTTCTTTTTTTCCAGTAAAGGAAAAAAAATAAGAAAAGAAAGAATAAAAAAAAAAAAAATGACACTTTGATTCTATAGAATGAAATTCCATATCATAGGAATGGAAAGATCCCTTCTTCTGATTGTTGTTTCAATAATCAATAATAAACATTTTTGTTTTCAAACAAATCATTTTATCTATATCTATGATTTGGAATGGAACAAAAAATGGCCCGGCTAGGTACTGACCAGGCCAGGCCGTGAAAAGAAAAAAAGCTCTTTCGGAAGAAGAGGTATTCTTGCTTTTTTTTTTTTTTATTCGAAATATCTCTTTAGAACCATTTCTTTATCTAAATGGGATTGCTTATAAAAGTAGTATATATTAAAGTTGTATATATTAATAGAGTAAAAAAAAAATAAAGAGAGATAAAGAAAAGAAAGGCTTTTTTTCAAGCCTTACTTTTTGTGTAATGTAAGATAGTAATTATCCTTTTTCAATTGGGAGAGATGGCTGAGTGGACTAAAGCGTCGGATTGCTAATCCGTTGTACGAGTTTTTCGTACCGAGGGTTCGAATCCCTCTCTTTCCGTTTCCGTTGATGACTTGTTATTTTATTTATTCTTTTTTTCAAAACCTTTCCTTTGTTTTTGTTTTATTTCATATAATAAATAGGGATGTACAATAGATAAAATCCTAAACATTGAAAAATCAAGCAAGTAAAAAGAAAGGCCTTTTTATTCTTCACGTCCAGGATTACGTCCTGGATCATTAGATAGGAATCCAAAGATGAAGAGAGAAACAAAAAATATCACTACTGTGTAAACAAAGAGTTTGAGAGTAAGCATTACACAATCTCCAAGATCTTTTTTTTTTCAAAAAAAAAAGAGAATAGATTCTCCATTTTTATACCCCATATCCTATTTTGACACCAATAAACAAAATGGTTTCTCGAAATCAAAAATCAAAAAGAATTTTCAGAAATTCATTTGGAATAAGAGTCGAGTCTTTCATTAAAAAAAAATCTTTCCTATTTTGAAATGACTCTAAAAGGGTTTTTCAATAAATGAAAAAGAATCCGAATGAGGAAAGGGGGGAGTCAGATTTTTTGCAGCTATCTAAGAATTGTTTGAATCGAGGGTTCATGCTGTAAGACTTATCCGATCTTATCCATTGTTCCAATTTTTTTTTTTCGAATAAATTATGTCTAGGACAGTATTAAAGATCTCATCGAAAACTTACAGCAGCTTGCCAAACAAAGGCTAAGAGAAAAAAGAGAAGGGGTATTACTGGCATAAAATCTACGATTGGATTCAAAAAAGCGTAGGCCTCAGGCAATTTGGCTAAGAAAAAACTACTTGAATAAAGGGTGGAATGAAGACAGATACAGATCAAACTAAAGATATTAAGCATAACAAACATTTTTTTTTTCTTGGACTTGGAGATAATTGTATTTTGATTGAGTTATTGTTATTGATAATTGATATCCCTTAAAAATGAAAAAAAAAAAGTAAGGGATACCAAAAAATCCTTCTTTGAACTCACCCAATCAAAAATCCTTCAATTCTCAAAAAAGAATAGAAGAAATCATACTTTTATACAATATCTTAATTGAATTATATGTAATGATCAATAAATTAAGCTTCATTGTATATCTACACGTGTCAAAACCCTAGGAACAATAGAGTCCATAGATATTTCTTTTCGATTGGAATTGACGAACAACCAAAAACAATACTACTGTTTAGTAGTATTGAATAGAAATTCAAATGGGGCGTGGCCAAGTGGTAAGGCAACGGGTTTTGGTCCCGCTATTCGGAGGTTCGAATCCTTCCGTCCCAGGGAATACCTATTCTATATATAGATAGAAACAGAGTAGAGAAATATCTATTATCACAATAAAGAAAGGTTTTCTTTTTGAACTACCTTCTCTACTCTTTAAGAGTTAAATATTGGATATTATGTGATTCTTGTTTCTGATTTTTAATGATTCTATTCTTCTTTAAATCCTATTTTTTCACAAATTAAATTCAACTAAGATACATATAGATGAAACTGAATCGAGTTGTGATCTAGGAATCTAGATTCGAAGAATTGGAAATAAAGAAAAAAGGGGGTTGCAAAAGAGGTTGAATGCGCTTTTCATCGTATGTCCATCCCCTTATACTTTGAATATTCATATTGAAGTTTAAGTTAGTTACTTCGAAAAGCCTTACGTCCCATATAATAAGAATTAATTAACAATGTAAGATAGCAATTTAACTAGCTGTGCTTGTACAAATTGGATTAAGAAATAATCAAGTTACATACATATAACGTATCTATTTTCTTTGAACCTCATTTTTAGGTATTTCATTTCGTATTTGATTTGGTTCTCATATATAATTGTAAATATATGTAATAATATATACAGGGGGGTAATTCATACATCCTATATTTTATTCCCCTTGCTTTAAATAAAAATTATTGAACGAACCCCCACCAAACTACGCGTAAAATGAGGAAATGCTTAATGTATTATTGTCGTTCTATTTCAGTGATAACGTTTTTTGGTTTTTTGAAAAAGGTTTTGGATCCGTTAATTTGAAATATTCTATATTGAATATTCATAATTCATTCCAATGACAATTGTTCAGTCTATCTGATAGAGGGAATTCTTTTTTTTATGATTTTCTTTTTCAGTATGAAATCAAAGAAAAAGAGCCTAAATCTTCCTTTACATCAACTTTTTTTTTCACTCCACGAAAAAAAGAAATAAATTTCTTTTTCTATCTATCTATATTTTTTTAATCACTGAGGTTTAATTCAAAGATGAATTATTTATGATGATAAATGCAATCTTTAGGAAAACTTTATTCAAATAGTGATATCCAGGTAGGTTTTTTTTTTCAATTCAATAACTATTTGAATTGAATGATTTCTTATGAGTATTTGATATTCGAAGAAGTCTAAGATTGTTGAATATATCCTCTCAAGTTACTTGAAGATGCAATGTAGATTCAATACAAAGAACTTTTTTCTTCCTAATATTTAGAAATTAATAAATAAAATAAAAAAATTGCATTCATTCAATAAAAAGAAAATCGAGGATTAAAGTGAATTCTTTCTAAGACTTCTTTAGAAACCAATGGAACGACCGAACAAATGACTATTCATGATTCCCTAATTGAATCAATTACATATCAGTTCCAAACTAGAGGAATGTTATGGTAAAACTTCGTTTGAAACGATGTGGTAGAAAGCAACGTGCGACTTGAAGGACATGATCAGTTGTGGATTCTTACACCCACCCTTTTTATTATATAGGAATGAAGGTGCTCTTGGCTCGACATCCTTTGTTCTGTTCCACTCGAAACCTCATTTTTTCTTGGGTTGTAGTGTAAACAGTATGTGATGTAGCTCGAGTAGAAAGTATTGATTCATTTCTCAGGGCAAGGATCTAGGGTTAGTGCCAATTAATAAGTTGGAACAACTTCGTAAGTGTAGTCTATTTTCGATTTCTAAATCGAAAGGATCCAATTCGAGCAAGTTTCAAATCCAAAAAAGGAAAATTTGTTGGAATTAGTGAAACTCTTTTGATCAAAAGTGTATCTTGCGGGAATCAACCGTTTATGATTCTTTGATAGAAATAAATCAGAAAAAGGGCCGTGTTGCTGCCATTTTGAAACGATTAAAAATCACCGAAGTAATGTCTAAACCCAATGATTCAAGGCAAAGATAAAATATTTTGGAACAAGGAAATATCTTTTTTTTAATTGTCTCGACAACTAGATCAAGAATAAGGAGTCCAAATATATTCTAAATGAGACAAAGAAAAAGGGGTTAGAGACCACTCAAAAAATCAAATACATAAGGGTTTTCTTTTGAGCTATTTCATATTTCCGAGTTACTCAACTTGAGTTTTGAGAATACAAATTATTTTTTTTTGATAAAGAAAAAGAAGAATAAAAAAGTATTAAATAATCTTAGTCTAATTTATTTGATTTAATGCTTTTATAGATCTATTTGACATTCGAATTGTATACATAGACATATCTTCTAATTTCTCGAGCCGTACGAAGAGAAAGCTTCGTATACGTTTCTAGGGGGGGTTCTAGTTTATCTACGTCTATCCCAATGAGCCGTTTATCGAATCGTTGCAATTGATGTTCGATCCCGAAGAGAAGGAAGAGATCTTCGGAAAGTGGGTTTTTATGATCCGATAAATAATCAAACGTATTTAAATATTCCTGCTATTCTATTTTTTATTGAAAAAGGTGCTCAACCTACAGGAACTGTTTATGATATTTTAAAGAAAGCGGGTGTTTGTTTTTAGAGAATTTCGTCTTAATTAAAGGAAAGTCAATTAATGAAATACAAAAGAAGAG